GAACCGGGGACTCAACTAACATTAAGAACCTTTCATACGGGTGGAGTGTTCACAGGAGGTACTGCAGGACATGTACGAGCCCCCTCTAATGGAAAAATAAAATTCGATGAGGGTTTGGTTCATCCCACACGTACGCGTCATGGGCATCCTGCCTTTCTATGTTCTATAGACTTGGATGTAACTATTGAGGGTGAAGATATTATACATAACGTGACTATTCCACAAAAAAGTTTTCTTTTGGTTCAAAATAATCAATATGTAGAATCAGAACAAGTGATTGCTGAGATTCGCGCGGGAACCTACACTTTAAATTTTAAAGAAAGGGTTCGAAAACATATTTATTCTGACTCAGAGGGAGAAATGCACTGGAGTACCGATGTGTACCATGCGCCTGAATTTACATATAGCAATGTCCATCTTTTACCAAAAACAAGTCATTTATGGATATTATCAGGAGGTTCGTGCAGATCCAATGGAGTCCCGTTTTCACTCCACAAGGATCAAGACCAAGTGAATCTTCGGCCTTTTTTTGTCAAACAAAGATATCTTTCTAGTCTCTCAGTGAATAATGATCAAATCAGATACAAATTAGGTAGTTCTGATTTTTCAGGTAGTTCTGATTTTTCTGGTAAAAAAAAAGAAGAAAGGAGTCCTGATTATTCAGAAATTAATCGAATCGTATGTACCGGTCATTGTAATCTCATATATCCCACTATCCTCCACGAGAATTCTGATTTATTGGCAAAAAGGCGAAGAAATAGATTTGTCATTCCATTCCAATCGATTCAAGAACGAGAGACAGAACAAATGCCCCATTCGGGTATATCGATTGAACTACCTATAAGGGGTATTTTCCGTAGAAACAGTATTCTTGCTTATTTCGACGATCCTCGATACAGAAGAAACAGTTCGGGAATTACTAAATATGGGACTATAGGGATGCACTCAATGGTTAAAAAGGAGGATTTGATTGAGTATCGAGGAATCAAAGAATTTAGGCAAAAATACCAAAAAATAGATCGACTTTTTTTCATTCCCGAAGAAGTACATATTTTACCTGAATCTTCTTCGATAATGGTACGGAACAATAGTTTGATTGGAGTAGATACACGAATTACTTTAAATATAAGAAGCCGAGTGGGTGGATTAGTACGAGTGGAGAGAAAAAAAAAAAGGATTGAACTTAAAATCTTTTCGGGAGATATCCATTTTCCGGGAGAAACGGATAAGATATCCCGACACAGTGGCATCTTGATACCACCAGGAACGGGAAAAACAAATTCTAAGGAATCAAAAAAATTGAAAAATTGGATCTATGTCCAAAGGATCACATCTACTAAGAAAAAGTATTTTGTTTTAGTTCGACCCGTAGTGACATATGAAATTTGGGACGGTATAAATTTAGCAACACTCTTCCCCCCGGATTTGTTCCAAGAAAAGGATAATATGCAACTTCGAGTTGTCAATTATATTGTTTACGGAAATGGAAACCCAATTCGGGGAATTTTTGACACAAGTATTCAATTAGTTCGAACTTGTTTAATTTTGAATTGGGACGAAGACGAAAAAAGTTCTTCGATGCAAGAGGCCCATGCTTCCTTTGTTGAAGTAAGTACAAAAGGTCTGATTCGAGATTTTCTAAGAATCGACTTAGCGAAATCCCATATTTTGTATCTCAGAAAAAGGAATGATCCGTCAGGATCCGGATTGATCTTTGATAATGTGTCAGATCACACCCATATCAATCCTTTTTATTCCATTTATTCCAAGACAAAGATTCAACAATCACCTAGCCAAAATCACGGAACTATTCGCACTCTGTTAAATAACAATAAGGAATGCCCATCTTTGATAATTTTGTCATCATCTAATTGTTTTCAAATGGGTCCATTCAATGATGCAAAATATCACAATGTGAAAAAAGAATCAATTAAAAAAGATCCTATAATTCAAATTAGGGATTCGATCGGCCCTTTAGGAACAGTCCTTCAAATTGCGAATTTTTATTCATTTTACGATTTAATAACTCATAATCAGGTTTTAGTAACTAAATATTTGCAACTTGAAAATTTAAAACAGACCTTTGAAGTACTTAAATATTATTTAATGGATGAAAATGGGAGGATTTATAATCCCGACCCATGCAGTAACATCGTTTTGAATTCATTCAATTTGAATTGGTATTTTCTCCCTCACAAAAATTATCATAATTATTGTGAAGAAACATCTACAATAATCAGTCTTGGACAGTTTATTTGTGAAAATGTATGTATAGCCAAAAAAGGACCACACCTAAAATCGGGTCAAGTTTTGATTGTTCAACTTGACTCTGTAGTAATAAGGTCCGCTAAGCCTTATTTAGCCACCCCAGGAGCAACTGTTCATGGCCATTATGGAGAAATCCTTTATGAAGGAGATACATTAGTTACATTTATATATGAAAAGTCGAGATCCGGCGATATAACGCAGGGTCTTCCAAAAGTCGAACAAGTGTTAGAAG